GCTCGCGTAGCTTAAAATAAAGCATAGCACTGAAGATGCTAAGATGGACCCTTAAAAGTCCCGTTTGCACAAAGGCTTGGTCCTGACTTTACCATCAGCTTTAACCCAATTTACACATGCAAGTCTCCGCAGACCCGTGAGAATGCCCTCAATCCCCCACCCGGGGACGAGGAGCAGGCATCAGGCACAAATTTTAGCCCAAGACGCCTTGCCACGCCACACCCCCAAGGGAATTCAGCAGTGATAAATATTAAGCCATAAGTGAAAGCTTGACTTAGTCAGGGTTAACTAAGGGCCGGTAAAACTCGTGCCAGCCACCGCGGTTATACGAGAGGCCCCAGTGGATGGGTGCGGCGTAAAGGGTGGTTAAGGTTTAAAATAAATAAAGCCAAAAGACCTTTTGGCTGTCATACGCCCCTGAGTGTCTGAAGCTCACATACGAAAGTAGCTTTATATTGGTTTACCTGACCCCACGAAAGCTGGGAAACAAACTGGGATTAGATACCCCACTATGCTCAGCCATAAACTTAGGCGTTATTTCACAATAAACGCCCGCCAGGGTACTACGAGCATTAGCTTAAAACCCAAAGGACTTGGCGGTGCCTTAGACCCCCCTAGAGGAGCCTGTTCTAGAACCGATAACCCCCGTTAAACCTCACCACTTCTGGTCATCCCCGCCTATATACCGCCGTCGTCAGCTTACCCTGTGAAGGGCTAATAGTAAGCAAAGTGAATATAGTTCAAAACGTCAGGTCGAGGTGTAGCGAACGAAGTGGGAAGAAATGGGCTACATTTTCTTTAACAAGAATATTACAAACAACACTATGAAAACTAGTGCTCGAAGGAGGATTTAGTAGTAAAAAGGAAATAGAGTGTCCTTTTGAACCCGGCCCTGAGGCGCGTACACACCGCCCGTCACTCTCCCCGCTAATAGCAACAAACGTTACTTACATATAAGCACAAATAAGGGGAGGCAAGTCGTAACATGGTAAGTGTACCGGAAGGTGCACTTGGATTAAACCAGGACGTGGCTGAGACAGTTAAGCATCTCCCTTACACCGAGAAGACATCCATGCAAGTTGGATCGCCCTGAGCTAAATAGCTAGCTTAACTATTACATTAAATTAATAACATAAATAAAACAATAAGACATAACATTATTAATTAAACCATTTTTCTGCCTAAGTACGGGAGACGAAAAAGGTTCCACAAGCTATAGAAAAAGTACCGCAAGGGAATGCTGAAAGAGCAATGAAACAAGTCATTTAAGCATAGAAAAGCAGAGACTAAAGCTCGTACCTTTTGCATCATGATTTAGCAAGTATATGGCAAGCAAAGAGCCCTTTAGTTTGTCACCCCGAAACCAAGTGAGCTACCCCGGGACAGCCTAAAAGGGCCAACCCGTCTCTGTGGCAAAAGTGTGGGAAGAGCCCCGGGTAGAGGTGACAGACCTACCGAACTTGGTGATAGCTGGTTGCCTGAGAAATGAATAGAAGTTCAGCCTCGTGCCCCCTTTAATTAAATAAGTAACATCTAATTTAGAAGATAAGAGAAACATGAGAGTTAGCTGAAGGGGGTACAGCCCCTTCAATTAAAGATACAACTTTCTCAGGAGGATAAGGATTATAATTATAAAAATTTATTGCTTCAGTGGGCCTAAAAGCAGCCATCTGCACAGAAAGCGTTAAAGCTCAGACACCATGAAATTTATTATTCCAATAATATATCCCACTCCCCTAAATTTACCAGGCCGCTCCATGATATCATGGAAGAGATCATGCTAAAATGAGTAACAAGAGACAATATTTCTCTCCAAGCATAAGTGTAAGCCAGCCCGGATAAACCACCGGCAATTAACGAACCCAGACAAAGAGGGAAATGTAAATAATAAGAATAACAAGAAAATTATGCAAACTCTCATCGTTAGCCCCACACTGGAATGCCCAAAGGAAAGACTAAAGGGAAGGGAAGGAACTCGGCAAACACAAGCCTCGCCTGTTTACCAAAAACATCGCCTCCTGCAAAATTCAAAGTATAGGAGGTCCAGCCTGCCCAGTGACCACAAGTTCAACGGCCGCGGTATTTTGACCGTGCAAAGGTAGCGCAATCACTTGTCTTTTAAATGAAGACCTGTATGAATGGCTAAACGAGGGCTTAGCTGTCTCCCCTTCCAAGTCAGTGAAATTGATCTGCCCGTGCAGAAGCGGACATAAATATACAAGACGAGAAGACCCTTTGGAGCTTAAGATTCAAGCCCAGCCGCCTTAAACAACTTTCTCAATAAGGAATTAATCTTAGCGGACAGTGGAGCTTCATCTTCGGTTGGGGCGACCACGGAGAAAAACTTATCCTCCGAGTGGACTGGGTAATAAACCTAGAACCAAGAAAGACATTTCTAAGACACAGAAAATCTGACCAATGTGATCCGGCCAATAGGCCGATCAACGGACCAAGTTACCCTAGGGATAACAGCGCAATCCTCTCCCAGAGTCCATATCGACGAGGGGGTTTACGACCTCGATGTTGGATCAGGACATCCTAATGGTGCAGCCGCTATTAAGGGTTCGTTTGTTCAACGATTAAAGTCCTACGTGATCTGAGTTCAGACCGGAGCAATCCAGGTCAGTTTCTATCTGTAGTGTCACTTTTCCTAGTACGAAAGGACCGGAAAAGAGAGGCCCATGCTAAAAGTATGCCTTACCCCTAATTAATGAAGACAACTAAATTAAACAAATGGAGGGCCTAAGTTTAGGCAAAGATAAAGCCATACTAAGATGGCAGAGCATGGTAATTGCAAAAGGCCTAAGCCCTTTCACCCAGAGGTTCAAATCCTCTTCTTAGTTTATGCTAAACACTTTATTAATTCAATTAATTAACCCTCTTACATATATTGTCCCCGTTCTTCTAGCAGTAGCATTTCTAACACTAATTGAACGAAAAGTCTTAGGTTATATACAACTTCGTAAGGGTCCAAATATTGTAGGACCATATGGCCTTCTTCAACCAATTGCAGATGGGGTGAAATTATTTATTAAAGAGCCTATCCGCCCATCTTCATCATCCCCCTTTCTATTTCTAGATACCCCCATACTTGCATTTACACTAGCTATGATACTATGAGCCCCTATTCCTATGCCGCACCCAGTTATAGACCTCAACCTGGGCATCCTATTTATTTTAGCCCTTTCAAGCCTTGCTGTATACTCAATTCTCGGATCAGGTTGAGCCTCAAATTCAAAATATGCATTAATTGGAGCCTTACGGGCCGTAGCCCAAACAATTTCTTATGAAGTAAGCCTAGGATTAATTCTTCTCTCCGTAGTCATCTTCTCAGGAGGTTATACCCTACAAATATTTAATACTACACAAGAGAGCATTTGGCTTCTTATCCCGGCCTGACCACTGGCAGCAATATGATATATCTCTACACTAGCAGAGACTAACCGAGCACCCTTTGACTTAACCGAAGGTGAATCTGAGCTAGTATCAGGATTTAATGTAGAATATGCGGGGGGGCCCTTCGCCCTCTTTTTCCTGGCTGAATATGCCAACATTTTATTAATAAATACCCTATCAGCTGTCCTCTTTCTTGGTGCCTTACATATCCCCACCGTCCCTGAATTAACAACAATTAATTTAATATTCAAAGCTGCACTTCTTTCTATAGTATTCTTATGGGTCCGGGCCTCCTATCCCCGATTTCGCTATGACCAATTAATACACCTAGTGTGGAAAAACTTTTTACCCTTAACCCTGGCTCTAGTTTTATGACATACTGCTCTTCCAATCGCATTCGCAGGTCTTCCTCCACAACTATAACAAGCAGGAACCGTGCCTGAATGCCTAAGGACCACTTTGATAGAGTGGCTTATGAGGGTTAAAGCCCCTCCAGTTCCTAGAAAGAAGGGAATTGAACCCATACTCAGGAGATCAAAACTCCTGGTGCTTCCTCTACACCACTCTCTAAGATAAGGTCAGCTAATTAAGCTTTCGGGCCCATACCCCGAACATGACGGTTAAAATCCCTCCCCTATCAATGAACCCTTATGTACTAGTTATCTTGTTGTCCAGCCTAGGACTAGGAACCACATTAACCTTTGCAAGCTCCCACTGATTACTAGCCTGAATAGGACTAGAAATTAACACCCTAGCAATTATCCCCCTTATAGCACAGCAGCATCATCCACGAGCAGTTGAAGCCACAACCAAATATTTTCTTACACAGGCAACAGCCGCAGCTATAATTCTATTTGCAGCTACAACAAATGCATGAACAATAGGAGAATGAGATATTAATAGTCTATCTCATCCACTAGCCTCAACCTTAACTATTACAGCACTAGCACTAAAAATTGGTCTAGCCCCTGTACACTTCTGATTACCAGAAGTCCTTCAAGGTCTTAACTTAACAACAGGACTTATTTTATCAACATGACAAAAACTAGCACCATTTGCATTAATTATTCAAGTAGCCCCCACAATTGACCCCTATCTGCTTTCTTCATTAGGCCTTCTATCTACCCTTGTTGGAGGATGAGGTGGCCTAAATCAAACTCAACTACGAAAAATCCTGGCTTATTCCTCTATTGCCCACATAGGCTGAATAATTATTGTTTTACAACTTACCCCTCAGCTTACCCTCCTGGCGTTAGGAACATACATCTTCATAACAACTACAGCATTTCTCTCATTTAAAATATCACTGGCCACAAAAATTAATACGCTTTCTTCAGCATGGGCAAAAACGCCGACTCTTATGGCCACAACGGCCTTAGCCCTCCTCTCCCTAGGAGGACTCCCCCCCCTAACTGGATTTATGCCTAAATGATTAATTCTACAGGAATTAGCAAAACAAGAACTACCCCTCACCGCAACAGTAATAGCCCTAGCAGCCCTATTGAGCCTATATTTTTATTTACGTCTCTGCTATGCAATAGCCCTAACAATTTCACCCGTTACAATTAACTCTATGACACCCTGACGAAGCTCAAATACTCAATCAACCTTTGTCTTAGCTATATCCACTATTATTACCCTAGGCCTTCTTCCAATTACCCCCGCCATCCTAGCATTAACTACCTAGGGGCTTAGGATAATTTAGACCAAGAGCCTTCAAAGCTCTAAGCAGGAGTTAAAATCTCCTAGCCCCTGATAAGACTTGCGGGACTTTATCCCACATCTTCTGAATGCAAGCCAGATACTTTAATTAAGCTAAAGCCTTTCTAGATGAGAAGGCCTCGATCCTACAAATTCTTAGTTAACAGCTAAGCGCCCAAACCAGCGAGCATTCATCTACTTTCCCGCCGTCAGACGAGCAAGGCGGGAAAGCCCCGGCAGACGTCAATCTGCGTCTTTGGATTTGCAATCCAATGTGTTCTCCACCACGAGGCTTGATAGGAAGAGGACTTGAACCTCTATCTTCGGGGCTACAACCCGCCACCTGACTTCGGCCATCCTACCTGTGGCAATCACACGCTGATTCTTCTCTACTAATCATAAAGATATTGGCACCCTTTACCTTGTATTTGGTGCCTGAGCCGGAATGGTTGGGACTGCCCTCAGTCTCCTAATTCGTGCTGAGCTTAGCCAACCCGGATCCCTCCTTGGAGATGACCAAATTTATAATGTTATTGTTACTGCCCATGCCTTTGTAATAATTTTCTTTATAGTAATACCAATTCTTATTGGTGGGTTTGGTAATTGACTCATTCCTCTAATAATTGGGGCACCGGACATAGCATTTCCGCGAATAAATAATATGAGCTTTTGACTTCTACCACCCTCATTTCTTCTCTTGCTGGCATCTTCTGGCGTTGAAGCCGGGGCTGGAACGGGCTGAACCGTTTATCCTCCACTAGCCGGTAACCTTGCCCACGCAGGGGCATCTGTTGATCTTACTATCTTTTCTCTACACCTAGCAGGTGTCTCATCAATTTTAGGAGCAATTAATTTTATTACTACAACAATCAACATGAAACCCCCCGCCATCTCACAATATCAGACCCCCTTATTTGTATGAGCAGTTCTCGTGACCGCCGTTCTTCTCTTGTTATCATTACCTGTCTTAGCTGCTGGAATTACTATACTCTTAACAGACCGAAATTTAAACACTACATTCTTTGACCCTGCGGGCGGAGGGGACCCTATCTTATATCAACATTTATTTTGATTCTTTGGCCACCCAGAAGTCTATATTTTAATTCTACCAGGATTCGGCATTATTTCACACGTCGTAGCCTATTATGCAGGCAAAAAAGAACCATTTGGGTATATAGGGATAGTTTGGGCTATAATGGCCATTGGCCTCCTAGGTTTTATTGTATGAGCTCACCACATATTTACAGTTGGAATGGATGTTGATACTCGCGCATACTTTACATCTGCTACAATAATTATTGCTATTCCCACAGGCGTAAAAGTTTTTAGCTGGTTAGCCACACTTCACGGGGGCTCAATTAAATGGGAGACCCCCATGCTATGGGCCCTTGGGTTTATTTTCCTATTTACAGTAGGAGGATTAACTGGGATTGTTCTAGCCAACTCATCCATTGCCATTGTACTCCACGACACATATTATGTAGTTGCCCACTTCCACTATGTACTCTCAATGGGAGCAGTCTTTGCTATTATGGCCGGCTTTGTTCACTGATTCCCCTTATTTACGGGATATACCCTGCATAGCACTTGAACTAAAATCCACTTTGCAGTAATATTCTTAGGGGTAAACCTCACCTTCTTCCCGCAGCACTTCCTTGGTCTTGCAGGGATGCCTCGGCGATATTCAGATTACCCAGACGCCTACACCCTATGAAATACAGTCTCATCCATTGGGTCAATAATTTCCCTAGTGGCCGTAATTATATTCCTATTTATTTTATGAGAAGCCTTTGCCTCTAAACGAGAAGTTTTATCTGTAGAATTAACCGCAACAAATGCTGAGTGACTTCACGGATGCCCTCCACCATATCACACATTTGAGGAGCCCGCATTTGTTCAAGTTCAATTAAATTAATCGAGGAAGGGAGGAATTGAACCCCCATGTGCTGGTTTCAAGCCAGCCGCATAACCACTCTGCCACTTCCTTATAAGACATTAGTAAACTTGTAATTACATCACTTTGTCAAGGTGAAATTGTAGGTTAAACTCCTGCATGTCTTAAGCTTAAAGCTTAATGGCACATCCCTCACAACTAGGATTCCAAGACGCGGCATCACCCGTTATAGAAGAACTTCTCCACTTCCATGATCACGCACTAATAATTGTGTTTTTAATTAGCACCCTTGTACTCTACATTATTATCGCCATAGTTTCCACAAAATTAACCAATAAATATATCCTAGACTCCCAAGAGATTGAAATTGTGTGAACTGTTCTACCAGCTGTGATTCTTGTTCTAATTGCCCTCCCCTCCCTTCGAATCCTATATCTTATAGATGAGATTAATGACCCCCACCTTACCATTAAAGCTATTGGTCACCAATGATACTGAAGCTATGAATACACTGACTATGAAGACTTAGGCTTTGACTCATATATAATCCCAACGCGAGACTTAACCCCCGGCCAATTCCGACTTCTTGAAACTGACTTCCGAATAGTTGTCCCAATAGAATCACCAATTCGTGTTCTAGTTTCTGCTGAAGACGTACTCCACTCTTGAGCTGTTCCATCCCTTGGCGTAAAAATAGACGGTGTCCCAGGCCGCCTAAACCAAACTGCCTTTATTGCCTCTCGCCCAGGGGTATTTTACGGACAGTGTTCCGAAATTTGTGGGGCTAACCACAGCTTTATGCCAATTGTTGTTGAGGCTGTTCCGCTTAAGGACTTTGAATTTTGATCTTCAGTCTTATTAGAAATAGCAACCATAGAAGAGGTTGAAATAATAATAGACGAAGACTTTTGCTAAAAAGCCACACTTATATTAAGCCGCCTCACCAGGAAGCTAAATTTGGGTTACAGCGTTGGCCTTTTAAGCCAAAGATTGGTGCCTCCCAACCACCCCTGATGAAATGCCACAATTAAACCCTGCTCCCTGATTTGCAATCTTATTATTTTCGTGATTAATTTTTTTAACTATTATCCCCACAAAAGTCCTAAATCATGTTTCTCCTAATGAGCCAACTCCATTCAGTACGGAAGAACATAAAGCCCAACCCTGAGACTGACCATGGCAATAAGCTTCTTTGACCAATTTGCAAGCCCATTATATATAGGAATTCCTTTAATTGCTATTGCCATTGCCCTACCCTGAGTATTATACCCCACTCCTTCAACCCGATGAATTAATAATCGTCTAATTACCATCCAAGGCTGACTAATTAATCGCTTTACTAATCAACTGATGTTGCCACTAAATGTAGGCGGACACAAATGAGCCCTATTACTCGCCTCCTTAATGGTTTTCTTAATTACGATTAATATGCTTGGCCTTCTACCATATACTTTTACTCCAACAACACAATTGTCTTTAAATATAGGATTTGCAGTCCCACTATGACTTGCTACAGTCCTTATTGGAATGCGTAACCAGCCAACAGCTGCTCTGGGCCACCTCCTACCAGAAGGAACCCCCATCCCATTAATTCCTGTTTTAATTATTATCGAAACAATTAGCTTATTTATTCGCCCATTAGCGCTAGGTGTTCGACTAACAGCCAACTTAACTGCTGGGCACTTATTAATTCAATTAATTGCCACTGCCGTATTTGTACTTCTTCCTATAATACCCACAGTAGCAATTTTAACTGCTACTGTTCTATTCCTGTTAACTCTACTAGAAGTAGCCGTAGCCATAATTCAGGCATATGTATTTGTTCTTCTACTAAGCTTATATCTTCAAGAAAACGTCTAATGGCCCACCAAGCACATGCGTATCATATGGTAGACCCAAGCCCATGACCACTAACTGGCGCAGTCGGAGCCCTACTAATAACATCCGGCCTAGCAATCTGATTCCACTTTCACTCTACTACACTAATAATCCTCGGATTAATTTTACTTCTTTTAACCATGTATCAATGATGGCGAGATATTATTCGTGAGGGGACCTTCCAAGGTCACCATACTCCTCCGGTCCAAAAGGGCCTACGATATGGAATAATTCTTTTTATTACATCAGAAGTATTTTTCTTCCTGGGCTTTTTCTGAGCCTTTTACCATTCAAGCCTAGCACCAACCCCTGAGTTAGGAGGGTGCTGACCGCCCACAGGAATTACACCCTTAGACCCCTTTGAAGTCCCCCTGCTCAATACGGCCGTTCTTTTAGCATCAGGAGTAACAGTAACATGGGCGCACCATAGTCTAATAGAAGGTGAACGTAAGCAAGCCATTCAATCCCTTACACTTACTATTGTATTAGGATTTTACTTTACAGCTCTGCAAGCAATAGAATACTATGAAGCCCCGTTTACTATTGCAGACGGTGTTTATGGCTCTACATTTTTTGTGGCCACAGGCTTCCATGGTCTCCACGTAATTATTGGGTCCTCCTTCTTGGCCGTCTGCCTTCTCCGCCAAATCCAATACCACTTTACATCTGAACATCACTTCGGCTTTGAAGCTGCCGCATGATACTGACACTTCGTTGACGTAGTTTGACTATTCCTCTACGTATCAATTTACTGATGAGGCTCATATCTTTCTAGTATCTAAGTTAGTACGAGTGACTTCCAATCACCTAGTCTTGGTTAAACTCCAAGGAAAGATAATGAACTTAGTTATTACCATCTTAATTATCTCAATAACCCTATCACTAATTTTAGCTATTGTATCTTTTTGACTTCCTCAAATGAACCCCGACGCAGAAAAGCTTTCACCATATGAATGTGGGTTTGATCCCCTTGGATCTGCCCGATTACCATTTTCAATCCGATTCTTTCTAGTTGCTATTCTCTTTCTTCTTTTTGACTTAGAAATTGCACTTCTACTCCCCCTGCCCTGAGGAGACCAACTCTCTAACCCCGCCGGGACTCTTCTCTGGGCCTCAGCCGTATTAATTCTTCTAACACTAGGCTTAGTATATGAGTGAACCCAGGGGGGCCTAGAATGAGCAGAATAGGGTGATAGTCCAAAGAAAGACCTCTGATTTCGGCTCAGAAAATTATGGTTCAACTCCATGACTCCCTTATGACACCCGTACACTTCAGCTTTAGCTCCGCCTTTATTCTAGGATTAATAGGCCTAACATTTCACCGCACCCATCTCCTGTCTGCTCTGCTATGCTTAGAGGGAATAATACTATCATTATTTATTGCACTGGCCCTCTGGGCCTTACAATTTGAAATAACAGGATTCTCCACAGCACCTATACTCCTACTAGCATTCTCAGCCTGTGAAGCTAGCGCAGGCTTGGCACTACTTGTTGCCACAGCTCGAACCCATGGAACCGACCGCCTACAAAATCTTAATTTATTACAATGCTAAAAGTGCTAATCCCAACAATTATGTTATTCCCAACAATCTGGTTATCATCACCAAAATGATTATGACCATCAACAACTGCCTATAGCCTTCTAATTGCCCTAATTAGTATATCATGATTATGCTGAACAACTGAAACAGGCTGGTCTACCTCTAATCTCTACTTAGCCACAGACCCACTATCCACCCCCTTATTAGTTCTCACATGCTGACTTCTTCCATTAATAATTTTAGCCAGCCAAAATCACATTAACCCAGAACCCATTAACCGCCAACGACTTTATATTACCCTCCTGGTGTCCTTACAAGTCTTCCTAATTATAGCATTTGGCGCTACAGAAATTATTATATTTTATATTATATTTGAAGCCACCCTCATCCCCACCTTAATTATTATTACCCGATGAGGTAATCAGACCGAACGCCTAAATGCAGGAACTTACTTTCTATTTTATACTCTAGCAGGGTCATTACCTCTCCTAGTGGCGCTCCTACTTCTTCAACACTCCACTGGAACTCTCTCCATATTTATTCTGCAATATTCACAACCCCTAACCCTTCATTCTTGGGGTCACATATTCTGATGAGCCGGGTGTTTAATTGCATTTCTTGTTAAAATACCCCTATATGGTGTTCACCTCTGACTGCCTAAAGCACATGTTGAAGCACCCGTAGCAGGATCCATGGTCCTTGCCGCAGTTCTCCTGAAACTAGGAGGATACGGCATAATGCGCATAATAGTTATGCTAGACCCACTCTCTAAAGAGCTGGCCTACCCTTTCATTATCTTAGCTCTGTGAGGCATTATCATAACGGGCTCAATTTGCCTCCGGCAGACAGACCTAAAATCCTTAATCGCCTATTCATCCGTAAGCCATATAGGCTTGGTAGCTGGAGGCATCTTAATTCAAACCCCCTGAGGATTTACAGGTGCAATTATTTTAATAATTGCTCACGGACTAGTGTCATCTGCACTATTCTGCCTAGCCAACACCGCCTACGAACGAACCCATAGCCGAACCATAATTCTTGCTCGAGGACTACAAATAATTTTTCCACTAACAGCTACCTGATGATTTATGGCCAACCTGGCTAACCTGGCACTCCCCCCTCTACCCAACCTCATAGGAGAATTAACTATCATTTCTACTTTATTTAATTGATCCCCCTGAACCATCCTTCTCACAGGAGTTGGAACTCTAATCACAGCTGGCTATTCCCTATATCTATTCCTAATATCCCAACGAGGCCCAACACCTTCACATATTACAGGCCTCCCACCATTTCATACCCGGGAACACCTGCTGTTGGCTCTTCATCTTATTCCGGTTGTTCTCTTAGTTACAAAGCCGGAACTTATATGAGGCTGATGCTTCTAGTAAGTATAGTTTAAATAAAATATTAGATTGTGATTCTAAAGACAGGGGCTAAAATCCCCTTACTCACCGAGGAAGGCCCGAGGCAGTAAGTACTGCTAATACTTATAACCCACGGTTAAACTCCGTGGTTTTCTCGCGCTTTTAAAGGATAACAGCTCATCCATTGGTCTTAGGAACCAAAAACTCTTGGTGCAAATCCAAGTAAAAGCTATGCACCCAACAACTCTCATCCTTTCCTCCTCACTAATTCTAGTAATTGCTATCCTTATTTACCCCCTCCTTACCACCCTTAACCCTAACCCACACAATCAAAAATGAGCAATTACATATGTTAAAACCTCTGTAAGTACCGCATTTATAGTGAGTTTACTCCCACTAATAATTTTTCTTGATCAAGGAGCCGAAACTATTGTTACTAATTGACACTGAATAAACACCACCCTTTTCAATATTAATATTAGCTTCAAATTTGACCACTACTCCATCATTTTTACGCCAATTGCCCTTTACGTAACCTGATCTATTCTTGAATTTGCATCCTGGTATATACACTCTGATCCACTCATAAACCGATTTTTCAAGTACTTACTTCTATTTCTTGTAGCTATAATTTTACTTGTTACAGCAAATAATATGTTTCAACTTTTTATTGGCTGAGAAGGAGTAGGAATTATGTCTTTCCTCCTAATTGGCTGATGATACGGACGAGCAGATGCTAATACAGCAGCTTTACAGGCTGTCTTGTACAACCGAGTTGGTGACATCGGCCTAATCATGGCCATAGCCTGACTTGCAATAAATTTAAACTCATGAGAGATTCAACAAATCTTTTTCTTATCAAAAAACTTTGATATAACCCTCCCCCTTCTTGGTCTAATTTTAGCCGCAACAGGAAAGTCAGCCCAATTTGGGCTACATCCTTGGCTGCCCTCTGCCATGGAAGGCCCCACGCCAGTGTCTGCCCTACTACACTCCAGCACCATAGTTGTAGCTGGAATTTTCCTACTCATCCGCCTCCACCCCCTTATAGAAAATAACAATTTTGCGCTGACAACTTGTCTATGCCTAGGTGCCCTGACAACCCTATTTACAGCGGCCTGCGCCCTTACCCAAAATGACATTAAGAAAATTGTTGCATTCTCTACATCAAGTCAACTTGGACTTATAATGGTCACTATTGGATTAAATCAACCACAACTGGCATTCCTTCACATCTGCACACACGCCTTTTTTAAAGCTATATTATTTTTATGCTCAGGATCAATTATTCATAGCTTAAATGACGAGCAAGACATTCGCAAAATAGGAGGATTACAAAACTTAATACCACTAACCTCAGCCTGTCTTACAATTGGTAGCCTAGCACTAACGGGCACTCCCTTTTTAGCCGGCTTTTTCTCAAAAGACGCTATTATTGAAGCCCTAAATACCTCCCACCTAAACGCCTGAGCCCTAATTCTCACACTTATTGCCACCTCTTTCACTGCAGTATATAGCTTCCGTGTGGTATATTTTGTTACAATGGGGACTCCTCGATTCCTACCACTATCACCCATTAACGAAAATAACCCCTCAATCATTAACCCTATTAAACGGCTCGCCTGAGGAAGTATTATTGCTGGACTAATTATTACATCAAACTTTTTACCCTCAAAAACACCTATTATAACCATACCACTCACTCTTAAGCTAGCTGCACTATTGGTCACAATTATTGGTCTCCTTACAGCCCTGGAATTAACTGCCATAACAAATAAACAATTTAAAACCATCCCCACGATCCCTCTACACCACTTCTCCAATATACTAGGGTATTTCCCTATAATTATTCACCGATTAAGCCCCAAACTTAACCTAACTCTGGGTCAATCAATTGCAACTCAACTAGTTGATCAAACATGATTTGAAGCCACAGGCCCAAAAGGGACGTCCTCACTCCAAGTAAAGATAGCTAAAACTGTAAGTGATCTACAACAGGGCATAATCAAGACATATTTAACAATCTTCCTCTTAACTACAACTATTGCTGTTCTTCTGGCTATAGTTTAAACTGCTCGAAGAGAACCTCGACTTAACCCTCGAGTTAATTCAAGAACCACAAATAAGGTCAAAAGCAACACCCATGCACAAATTACTAGCATTCCTCCCCCTGACGAATATATTATAGCTACACCACTAATATCTCCCCGAAGCATGCTAAACTCCTTAAAAGAATCAACAATTATTCAAGAGCCCTCATATCACCCCCCGCAGAAAAAATTTATCATTAACCCCACACCCACCAAATAAATTACAACATAACCCAACACAGAACGATCTCCCCAAGATTCCGGAAATGGCTCAGCAGCTAAAGCTGCTGAGTAAGCAAATACCACAAGTATACCCCCCAAATAAATTAAAAAAAGAACCAAAGATAAAAAAGACCCCCCATGGCTAATCAACACGCCACACCCAACCCCAGCCGCTACTACCAACCCTAAGGCAGCAAAATAGGGTGCCGGATTAGAGGCTACAGCAACTAGTCCAATAATTAAAGCTATTAACAGTAAAGATACTATATAAGTCATAATTTTTACCCGGATTTTAACCGGGACCAGTGACTTGAAGAACCACCGTTGTTATTCAACTATAAAAACCCTTTAATGGCAAGCCTACGAAAAACACACCCTTTAATTAAAATTGCTAATGATGCACTAGTTGACCTCCCAGCTCCCTCCAATATTTCAGTATGATGAAATTTTGGCTCACTATTAGGGCTGTGCTTAATTACCCAGATCTTAACAGGACTATTTTTAGCCATACATTATACATCCGATATTTCTACTGCCTTCTCATCTGTAGCCCACATTTGTCGTGATGTAAATTATGGATGACTCATTCGTAACATTCATGCCAACGGCGCATCATTTTTCTTTATTTGTATTTATATTCATATTGCCCGAGGCCTATATTATGGGTCCTATCTTTATAAAGAAACTTGAAATATTGGAGTAGTCCTTCTTCTACTCGTTATAATAACAGCATTTGTTGGTTACGTCCTCCCATGAGGACAAATATCCTTTTGAGGGGCTACAGTAATTACTAACCTCTTATCTGCAGTCCCCTATATGGGAAACACCCTGGTCCAATGAATCTGAGGCGGATTCTCAGTAGATAATGCAACATTAACACGATTTTTTGCTTTCCATTTCCTATTACCCTTTATTATTGCTGCAGCCACTATTCTGCATCTACTCTTTCTCCACGAAACAGGTTCTAATAACCCCATAGGATTAAACTCAGACGCAGACAAAGTATCATTTCACCCCTATTTTTCATATAAAGATCTATTAGGATTTGCAGTAGTCCTTCTAGCCTTAACTTCCCTTTCACTGTTTTCTCCTAATCTTTTAGGAGACCCCGACAACTTCACCCCCGCAAACCCCCTAGTGACGCCTCCACATATTAAACCAGAATGATATTTTCTATTTGCCTATGCCATCCTCCGATCCATCCCCAACAAATTGGGAGGGGTCCTAGCCCTACTGTTTTCAATTCTGGTTTTAATAGTAGTCCCCATCCTTCACACATCAAAACAACGTGGCCTAGCATTCCGACCAATTACTCAATTCCTATTTTGAACCCTAGTCGCTGACATACTTATCCTAACATGAATTGGAGGAATGCCAGTAGAACACCCATTTATTATTATTGGACAACTTGCATCCGTCCTATATTTTACACTATTTCTAGTACTAATCCCACTGGCTGGATGACTAGAAAACAAGGCATTAGAATGAGCTTGCCCTAGTAGCTTAGCCTTAAAGCATCGGTCTTGTAATCCGAAGAACGGAGGTTAAAGTCCTCCCTAGCGCCAGAAAAAGGAGATTTTAACTCCCACCACTGGCTCCCAAAGCCAGTATTCTAAGTTTAACTATTTTCTGCTTATGGTATAGTACATATTATGCATAATATTACATTAATGTATTAGTACATTAATGTATAATCACCTATTGAATAATTAGACCATAAAGCAAGTAATAATAACTAAGGTATACATAAACCATAATAATATTTTACCCCATAACATCCAACATCAACTAAGAGATATATTCCCCATAAAATTGTCCTCAAAATTTTCCTTGAAATACTCAACTTACATCTGTACGTCAAATCTTAATGTAGTAAGAGACCACCAACCAGTATATATAAAGGCATTCTATTCATGATAGGGTCAGGGACAACAATTGTGGGGGTAGCACTTAGTGAACTATTACTGGCATCTGGTTCCTATTTCAGGTACATAACTGCATAACTCCACATATTAATAATTATACTGGCATCTGATTAATGGTGTAGTACATACGACTCGTTACCCACCAAGCCGGGCATTCTTTTATATGCATAACGTTCTCTTTTTTTGGTTTCCTTTCCTATACATTTCAGAGTGCAGGCTCAACTGGTAAATTAAGGTGGAACATTTTTTCTTGCATGCAGTTAATGTGAATGAATGATGGAAAGACATAACTTAAGCATTGCATATTTAGAATTCAGGTGCATAACATACTCTTATTCAACACAGCTTTATACTATATACCCCCTTTTGGTTTTTGCGCGACAAACCCCCTTACCCCCTACGCTGGGCGATTCCTGTTTATCCTTGTCAAACCCCGAAACCAAGGAAGACTCGACTAAGCGTATCAAAATCAACAAGTTGTAGTAGGTGTTGACTTATGCCACCACGTTATATATATATATATATCACACATAAATTAATTTATGTAAATTTTTATAAGCCTAAAAACTACGACCAAAAATTAATAAAATGATGTCAACCCTGACATGTCAGATAATAATAA